GCTTATTCTTTTTCTTTCTGTTCTCATCGAAAAATAAAGTAAAAGAAAACGTCACTATAGCTATAGCCTTGCTATAGCTATAGTAAGTAGTAAATTACTAAAAAAAAGAAAAATGGATAAATAAAATAAATAAAAGAAAAGATAAGAAGAAATTCGACCGCCCCCCATATATTTTATCCCCTCTCCTACAAAGAAACTTATAACACCAACCCCGTTTGTAATTCCATCAATTACCCCTCTATCAAAAAAAGACATTTGTTCTGCTAACCTTCTTATGCCACTAATAAAGATAGTTTTATAAAAAGCTTCAATATAAGCACAATTATATGACCAATTATAGAGAATATTGATTTTTTGGTCCCAGAAGAGTCTTTTAGGCCCCGTTTTCATAAATAAATTCATTAAGCCAAAATTATGAAAAGATGAATAAACAGGCCTATATAAAAGAGACGCTATAAATATTCCAAAAAAGGCTATACTTACTGAAAAAAATGCATTTGTGACAAATTCATACCAATCCATAGAATTGTTTGAATTTGACTGTAAAAAAGTTATCGTCGGAGCTAACCATTTTGATAATATATCAAAATAGACTTCCTTTTGATCAAAAGGAATTCCTATGGATCCGATGAAACAAGTAAATAAAACCAATACAATAAGTGGAAATAGCATTGTATTGTCCGATTCCTGGGGATAGATTGAATTTTTTTTATTGGAAAAAAGAGTACTAGTAAAAAGAGGTCGCATCACATTTCTTGCATTCCCATGAATTGGATACCCTTTTTTCAAAAAAAGGGAAACGCTTTCAATATTATTTATTGTTGATAAAAGCAAATTTTCTTTTATCAATTTCAATCCATCTTTACCCCATATAGATAGTGAGTAGAACGAGCTATTTTTTTTGCCGTTAAAATTTTGAAAATAAACGTTTAAATGCCCCTCAAAAGTCAGTAAATACATTCGAAACATATAAAATGCAGTTAAACCCGCCGTGAAAGAAGCTATTATCGCAAAAAGAGGCGAATATCCCCAGCTATCATAAAGAATCTCGTCTTTGGACCAAAAACAAGCAAGAGGTGGAATACCACAAAGAGAAAGTGTACCTAACAAAAAGGAAGTTTTTGTAATTGGTAAATATTTTGTTAAACCCCCCATAAGAGCCATATTCTGGCTTTTTTCTGGCGAATATCCAATACAGGTTTCCATTGAATGAATAATGGATCCAGAACCTAAAAATAATAATGCTTTCGAATAGGCATGGGTGATCAAATGAAATAAAGCCACTCGATAAGATCCCATACCTAAAGCTAACATAGTATAACCCAATTGAGATATTGTAGAATAGGCTAAACTTCTCTTAATGTCTCTTTGAGCAAGAGCCAAAGTAGCCCCTAATAGTAATGTTATCATACCTATTAAAGAAATAAAATTCATTACGTAGGGTATAGATGTAAAAAGAGGAATAAGTCGAGCTACAAGAAAAATTCCTGCTGCTACCATAGTAGCAGCATGGATAAGAGCTGATATAGGAGTAGGCCCTTCCATGGCATCAGGTAACCATACATGAAGGGGAAATTGTGCCGATTTAGCAACTGCACCAACGAATAATAGGGAGGCAAAGAAAGTAAGAAATAAAGAATTGAACCCATCATTATCAATCAAATTTTTGGTTATTTCGAACAAATTTCGAAAGTCAAAACTACCCGTTATAAAATAAAAACCCAAGATTCCTAATAATAAACCAAAGTCCCCTACGCGATTAGTTACAAAGGCTTTTTGACAAGCACTTGCCGCAATAGGTCGTGTGAACCAAAAACCTATTAATAGAAAGGAACACATTCCAACCAATTCCCAAAAAAAATAAATTTGTATCAAATTAGAACTAGTTACTAATCCCAACATAGAAGCATTAGACAAACTCATATAAGCAAAAAATCTCAAATATCCTTGATCATGAGACATATAATTGTCACTATAAATAAGAACCATTATCCCAACAGTAGTAATTAATAATAACATAATGGAAGTAAGCGGATCTATCAAATAGCCAAATTCTAAGGAAAAATCATTATGGATAGTCCAGGACCATACATATTGATGAGCAATACTTACGTTTATTTGATAAATAGCCAGATCCGCTGAAAAAATCATAATGATACTGAGTAATAAAACACTAGGAAAAACCCACATACGGCGAAGGCTTTTTGTCGCGGTCGGAAAAAGGAGAAGTCCCACTCCTATAGCAATAGGAACTGGGAGTGGAACAAAAGGTATGATCCATGCATATTGATATGTATGTTCCATAAAAAAAGAAAACTTTTTGTATTTTTTTTTTATTATTTAATTGTTTCCGATTCACCAGTTCTTATCTCTTGGGAAAAAAGCAAAAAACAAAAAAGAATTGAATAAAGAAAATGACGATTTAAAATAAATTAAATAGAAATCAAATCGCATATAACTGAAAAAAAAAAAAGAAAACAAATAAATTATGAAAAATATTATTTATTATCAAGTCAAGTATCACTCAACCAATTAATATAACAACTAACAACTAACTCATTGACTCGTTCTAATTTGAAAATGGAAATTTTTACAATAGCGTTTTTTATTTTTCAAGCAGGTAGGTTTCATGAAATTTTTTGATCTATTTTTTATTAATTTAATATAACACGACGAAACTATCTGGAGATACTCAATCAAATCCCTTTTATTATTAAATTAATAAGAATAAGCAATTAAATTGCTATATCTATAGCAGCAAGAAATGGAGATCGTCGAAATAAATCTTAATGCGAAGAGAAGATAAGATATATTAAATAGTAACAAAGAAAAATGATTCTTTACTTTTGATCTTGTATGTACGGATATTTTATCTAATACAGTAAAAAATCTCTATTTTGATCAATAGAAGTCTTACCCAGTTAACTATAATATAGTAAATAACCTCTTTATTTTTTTCTGTTTTCATTTTTAATGAGGGTTCCAAAAAAACGTATTCGTAAAAATATTTGTAAATTCAAAAAGGTGCTGGGCGACAGTAAAAGAATTTGCTTTTGCAAGATATCTTTTTTCCGGGAATTTTCAATTTTTTTTTTTGCGACTAATCGAAAAAAGTAATGTAGTAAAGCATTGAACTATTCTAAATTGAATGCAGACGAATCGTTCAATTTGCTAATTTCATTTAGTAAATTAGTAAAATAATAGGAAGTATTCCCATCAATTCATATTATCTTTCTTTATTTATTGGGGTAAATGACTACTCAGGATTCTGTATATATTCTTTATATTAATTATATACATAAAATATATATATATATTCTATAATCTATTTACCGAATATTGCAATAACCAGAATAAATGATTATTTTTACTTAATACTTAAGTAAAATTGAGTTCAAGGTATAACGTTTTTCTCTTTCGTTTTTTTTTTTTTTGTAAGTTTTTGTGGGATAGGGATTAGAATCTTTCCCAACTATTCACTTTTTCAAATGAAAATAATACAAAAAACTAAAAAAAGTCTTCTTTTTTTAGTTTTAGGAAGGTTTTCATTTTTCATTTTAATATAGAATATATCTCGCATAAAGATAGATAAAAAATTCTCAAAAAATGAGAATTGGGTCACGATCTAGTTAAGACGGGTAAATTCTCGAAGAGCTTCCCTTTTAACTAGATAAAAAAAGCATTGGATTATGAAAACTTACACTATTTCACAACTAAAGATTCTTTTTTCTTTTTCTTTTATTGAATATGTTCAAATAGTTATTATTTTTTTATTTTTTTATTATAGTTATAGTAAGTCTTTATTCATTTTTTTTCTAAAGCTAAGGGATACTAATTCAATCCTGCCATCTCAACGATTGAATATTGAATATAGATGGGCTATTATGATTTCGAGCACGCCGCTATGGTGAAATTGGTAGACACGCTGCTCTTAGGAAGCAGTGCTAGAGCATCTCGGTTCGAGTCCGAGTGGCGGCATCTTCAAAAAGAACTAAAATAGATCCTATTCTATAATGAAAATGAATTGAATTCTTGAATTCCATATTTACTTTTAGGATTTTTATGATATTTTTGACTTTAGAACATATATTAACTCACGTCTCTTTTTCGATTGTTTCAATTGTAACTACTATTTATTTGATGACCTTATTAGTCCACGAAATTGTTGGACTATATGATTCGTCAGAAAAAGGGATGAAAGCTTCTTTTTTGTGTATAACAGGATTTTTAGTGATTCGGTGGATTTATTCAGGTCATTTCCCCTTAAGTGATTTATATGAATCATTAATGTTCCTTTCGTGGAGTTTTTCCATGATTCATTTAGCTCCCTATTTTAGGAACCATAAAAATCATTTAAGTACAATAACCACGCCAAGTGCTATTTTTACCCAAGGGTTTGCTACTTCAGGTCTTTTAACTGAAATTCATCAATCCACAAAATTAGTACCCGCTCTCCAATCTCAGTGGTTAATGATGCACGTAAGTATGATGGTATTGAGCTACGCAGCTCTTCTATGCGGATCTTTATTATCAATGGCCCTTCTAGTAATTACATTTCGAAAAAACCTAGAGATTCTTGGTAAAATTCATTATTTATTAACGGGGCCATTTTATTCTGGCGAGACCAAATACATGAATGAAATAAGCAATGTTGTGCGAAATCCTTTTTTTATTTCGTTTAGAAATTATCATAGGTATCAATTCATTCATCAATTGGATTTTTGGGGTTGTCGTATCATTAGTCTAGGTTTTCTCTTTTTAACCATCGGTATCCTTTCCGGAGCAGTGTGGGCTAATGAAGCGTGGGGGTCATATTGGAATTGGGATCCCAAGGAAACTTGGGCATTTATTACTTGGGCTATATTTGGGATTTATTTACATACTCGAACAAATAAGAATTTGCAAGGCATAAACTCTGCAATTGTGGCTTCTACGGGATTTCTTATAATTTGGATATGCTATTTCGGGATAAATCTATTAGGAATAGGACTACATAGTTATGGTTCATTCACATTAACTTCTAATTGAAGAAGGATCCTTAGAAATCGAATACAGGGACAGGGGGATAGCGTATATAACAAAAGTTTGTAAGAGTTTTTGTTTGAGAACCATAAAGTTTTTTACGGTTCTCAAACAAAAACTCCAAACGTATCTAATTCAATCAAGTTTTTTTTACTTGATAGATATCTTATTATATTATTCTTTTTATTTTTTTGATAAAAACCAAAGTATCTATAAAAAAAAATAATTAGATAAAATAATTTCTACCTTGTCAACTGATAGGGAAAAAACGAAATCTGGATAAATACCAATACCAATTATTGGTAAAAGTATACAAATCGAAACAAAAAGTTCTCGCGGTCCGGAATCAAAAAAATGAGAGTTTGGGGCATGAAATTGTTTGTATCCATAGAAAATCTGACGTAACATAGATAATGAATAGATAGGAGTTAATATCATTCCAATTGCCGTTAGAAATGTAATGGGTATTTTTGAAATGAAAAAATATTTTTGGCTAGTTATTATTCCAAAAAATACTACCAATTCCGCAAAAAAACCGCTCATTCCTGGCAATGCAAGAGAAGCCATTGAGAAACTACTAAATAATGTAAATATTTTTGGCATTGGGATAGCTATTCCTCCCATTTTGTCGAGAGAAACAAGACGTATTCTATCATAACTCGTTCCTGCCAAGAAAAAAAGCGCAGCGCCAATAAATCCATGAGAGATCATTTGTAAAATAGCCCCATTGAGTCCCGCATCTGTTATGGAACTAATTCCTATAATTGTGAAACCCATATGAGATACGGAAGAATAAGCAATTCTCTTTTTTAAATTATGTTGACCAGGAGATGTTGAAGCTGCATAGATTATTTGAATTGTCCCTATTATCATCAACCCGGGAGAAAATAGAGAATGAGCGTGGGGTAATAATTCCATATTGATACGAACTAATCCATATGCTCCCATTTTTAATAGGATTCCGGCTAAAAGCATACATGTACTATAATGTGCTTCTCCGTGGGTATCCGGTAACCATGTATGTAGGGGTATGATTGGAAGTTTTACAGCATAAGCAATAAAAAATCCAAGATATAATAGTATTTCCAATACTACAGGATATGATTGATTAGCTAATGTTTCAAACTGTAATGTCGGTTCATTAGAAGCATATAAACTCATACCCAGAACTCCGATTAAGAGAAAAATAGAACCCCCCGCAGTATACAAAATAAACTTTGTAGCTGAGTACAAACGTTTCTTCCCGCCCCACATAGAAAGAAGTAGGTAGACAGGAATTAATTCCAACTCCCACATAATGAAAAAAAGTAAAAGATCTCGAGAGGAAAATGATCCTATTTGACCGCTATACATTGCTAACATTAGAAAATGGAACAATCGTGAATCTCGAGTAACCGGCCAAGCCGCTAAAGTAGCTAGAGTAGTAATAAATCCCGTCAGTAAAATGGGTCCTATGGAAAGTCCATCGATTCCGAGTCTCCAGTGAAAATCAAAAATATTTATCCATTTATAATCCTCTTCCAATTGGATTAATGGATCGTCCAATTGAAAATGATAACAGAATGCATAGGTGGTTAGAAGGAGTTCTAATAGACAAATACAAATAGTATACCACCTAATTACCTTATTTCCTCTATGAGGGAAAAAGAAAATGAGAGAGCCCGCGAATATCGGCAAAACAACAATTATTGTTAACCAAGGAAAAGAATTCGTGGTAAAGACAAGATACACTTTGGACAGAAAAACCCATACTCGATATTATATATATCTAATTATGTATTTTTCGAGTATGGGTTTTTGTCGGTAAAGAAAAATAAAAAGAGTGCAAGTAGAATTTTTTGCAAGGTATCAATAAGCTAGACCCATGCTGCGAGTTGTCTCATGCCATAAATAAACCCGTACACTCAGGAAATCCGTTGGACAGGCGGATTCACACCTTTTACAACCCACGCAGTCTTCTGTTCTTGGAGCAGAAGCAATTTGTTTAGCTTTGCATCCGTCCCAAGGTATCATTTCTAATACATCTGTGGGGCAAGCTCGTACACATTGGGTACACCCTATGCATGTATCATAAATCTTTACTGAATGTGACATTGGATCTATCCATTTTTTGAACATCATAAATTTTCGATCTAGTTCTAGTAAAATAACTTAGTATTAGTAAATGAAATACATTTAAACACCAGATGAATCAACGATTTCCATTTACTAGAATGAGTTTGTAATCAATCTACTTCTGTATCTGCTCATGAGAGAGGACCAAGATACTTCGCCTTCTTAGATTTTCAAAAATAGCGTCTATTCTTTTCTTTATCTATATGCCTACGATTACTGCTATTTATTTAACAAATTTGATTGATTGATACGAGTTGATTTTCTATTACGATGAATTGACGAAACAATAGCTAATCCAATAGCCGCTTCAGCGGCTGCAATAGCTATAACAAAAATCGAGAAAATGTCTCCTTTTAATTGACGACTATCAAAAAAATCAGAAAATGTTATGAAATTCAAATTCACTGCATTCAGTATAAGCTCAAGACACATAAGCGCTCTAATCATATTTCGACTTGTAATCAATCCATAGATACCCATAGATAATAAATAGGCGCTCAAAACAAGTATATGTTCGAGCATCATTGAACTACCCCGCACCAATTCAATCTTGATTCATTTCAATATGAACAATAATGTAACTGATAGAGTATACCAAGTATGTAATGAAAATATTGGTAATAGACCTAACTAAAACATTTCCATTTTATACATGAACAAGCTAAAAGAAGCATTAAAATAAAAAAGAAAAGAAAGGAAATCCTTAGTTTTTTTTTATGAGTATTTATTACTGACGAGTTATAGCAATTGCGCCTATCAAGGCAACTAAAAGAATTATAGAAATAAGTTCAAATGGAAGAAAAAAATCCGTTGATAAATGAATCCCAATTTGTTGACCATTATTTATCAAATCCTGTTCTAGAATTTGGTTTGATCTTGTGGTCCAAATAATTCCGTACCATGATGTATCTGAAATAGTAGTAATTAGTGAAAAAAAAAGACTTGTACAAACTAGTGAAGTGATCCCATCCCCCGCAGTCCAAAGGTGGGCATCATTGGAATATTCTGAACGATTCATGAACATCACAGCAAAAACGATTAGGACATTTATGGCTCCCACGTAAATAAGTAGCTGTGCCGCAGCTAGAAAATAGGAATTCGAAAGAATATGGAATAAGGATATACAAACAAGCACCAATCCCAACGAAAAGGCAGAATAAATAGGATTGGTAAGTAATACTACTCCTAGACCACCGACTATAAGACCCAACCCTAAAAATACTAAGAGAAAATCATGTATTGGCGCAGGTAAATCCATTTTTTATTTTATGTAAATATGTAAAATTAAGAGAGAAATTCAGCCGAAATCCTTCATGACCTTATTGACCCGACCGAGAAAAAAGACATTATCCTATTTTTTAATACGTTTCTAGTTTCTAATTGAATGAAATCCTTTTATAGGGTGTTAGTTGATGTAGATACACTTAGTCATTTTACTTGCATCTGCTTTTTCTATACGAAAAAAAATGCAATTTCATTTATAGATTTCGAAAGCCTCATATATTTTAGAATTTTTAACACAAAGCAAGCCCCGATTCTTAACAATCTTAGGATTCTTAGGTTTAGGTATTGATTAAGCAAACTTCGCTTCCTCAAGTTCAATCAAAACCAAATTTGACTAATCTAATTAAGTAATTGTTATTGAATGAACAGAATTACCCACGCTTTTTGTTATTGGAATCGAATTCATAATTGTTTGAATTGTGTAATCTCCAATTATTGACATTGGTAATCGACCCAAAGCAATTTGATTATAATTTAATTCGTGACGATCATAAGTAGAAAGCTCATATTCTTCAGTCATTGATAAACAGTTTGTTGGACAATACTCGACGCAGTTACCACAAAATATACATATTCCAAAATCAATACTGTAATTAAGCAATCGTTTCTTTCGAATATTCGTTTCCAATTTCCAATCAACAACAGGTAGATCTATAGGGCATACACGAACACATACTTCACAAGCAATACATTTATCAAATTCAAAATGTATTCGACCACGAAAACGCTCCGATGTGATGAATTTTTGATAAGGATAGTGAATAGTTACCGGCAAACGATTCGCATGAGATAGGGTAATCAAAAAACTTTGGCCAATATACCTCGTAGCTCGTACTGTTTGTTGACCATAATTCATGAACCCAGTTACCATAGGGAGCATATCGTGAATATCTCTGAATAAATTTCATGTTTCTTTCTATTGGTTGAGAGAAGTTATGAAGCTATACTATCATATCCTAAAAATCCCATGCTATGCCTTTCCATTATAATGAAAGGAGTTGGAACGAAGTTGTTAATAAAAAATTCCCCAAAGAAATAGGTAAAAGAAATTTCCACCCAAGATTCAATAGTTGGTCCATTCTCAGCCTAGGTAAAGTCCATCTTGTTGTGATAGGAATGAACAGGAACAAAAAAGCTTTAGCTAATGTAATAAAAATACCTATTGTCGTTCCAAAGACTCTACACACTTCATTATTTCCGAAAAGCTCAGGAATGAGTATGTACGGAATAGAAAAATTCCAACCACCCAAGTAAAGAACTGTTACAAATAATGAAGAAACTAGTAGGTTTAGATAGGAAGCAAGGTAAAATAAAGCAAATGGAATACCCGAATATTCGGTTTGATAACCCGCAACTAGTTCTTCCTCTGCTTCCGGTAAATCAAAAGGTAATCTCTCACATTCCGCTAGGGAAGAAATTAGAAAAACCATAAACCCTATAGGTTGACGCCACAGATTCCACCCCCAAAAACCATATTTTGATTGCGCCTCAACTATATCAACTGTACTTGAACTGTTAGATAATTCTAGTCGATGGTAACATCACTCTTCCCGTCGCTATTGCAAAAACGTACATGAAACTTCAACTTCATACGGCTCCTCGATGGCCACAAATAAATATAAGGACCTCTTTGATGGTATCTCACTATGTTTGTTGTTTGTAGAGTAGGTCGAGTAACGATACATCGTAAAGTCCAAAATTAGACCAATGCAATCCTGTCTGCTATAAAAAAGTGCTTATGAATTGATCTTATCCTTTAGAATAGAATTTCAACTTTATTTAGTAAAAACTTCATCCTTAAATAAACTACTTATGACTATTTGTATTCATACCCCTTTCCATTACGAAAAAAAAAAAGACACTCTATTAGTTATTAGTTCATGAATTGTGATAAGAGTTATATGTGTATTAATTATTAATATGGATAAAGAAATAAAGAATAAGAGTTCCGTTTTTTTTCTTTCGTTCCTCTTCTTCTTTCTCATAAAAAAAAAAAAGAATCTAAAAGAAAATAAAGGATTACTTCGTTCCTGATAGGAATTTCTTGAATCAGTGGATAGGAGCATACTCTGGATCGGGATCATGGGGAAGTACTACTTGATCGTTTCTACTAACTTAAAGCCCCTATTAGGATTCCTTTTATACGGAAATATCCGTCCCTCGGGATACTCTATATTACTAATCTTTTGTGTACCTTAGTATTCCTAACCGTCCACTAATTTTTGCCCAACCCCCCCCATAGTATAGTAATACAAAGATATAGTAAAAAGTAAAAACTCCCTATAGGTTGATCTTTTGTATCCGCTTCAAAACCATGATGACTAATCCACCAATCTTTGGGAAACAGTTTCTAGTTTCTACTGCTTATCTTTACTTTCACTTAACTCTTGTACCTAGGGAATGAGACTCAATTTTTTACTGCCAATTTTTAAGCTGTTTTGTTTCACTCATATAACTATCTGTATTTCATTTAGTTCATCGCCCCAACTGATGAATATCCTAACGAATCGCACGTAGAGAGATTGATAATACACATGGAGTTAATGGTATTTCATAACTAATTGATTGAGCAGCGGCTCGTAGACCACCTAAAAAGGAATATTTATTATTTGATCCATACCCTGACATTAGAAGTCCAATAGGAGCAATACTTGAAATTGCAATCCATAAAAAAACACCTATACTCAGATCGGCTAGAACAAGGCGATAGCCAAAAGGAATTACGGAATAACTTAATAAGATTGATATGACCGCGATAGACGGCCCAAGACTGAATAAAAGAATATCCCCTCTAGATGGGAGAAGATCCTCTTTGAAAATGAGTTTGGTCCCATCTGCTAAAGCTTGAAGAATTCCAAAAGGACCGGCATACTCGGGTCCAATACGTTGTTGTATTCCTGCAGATATTTGTCGTTCTAACCACACAATTACTAGTACCCCTATGACGATTCCCGATAAAGGAGTAAAAATAGGAACAAGCAAGCATATGAGTCCGTAAAACTCTTTTAATGATTCCGATCTGGAAAAGGAATTGATAGCTTGTTGTACTTTTGTCGTATCCATTATCATTTCAACGGTCAACTTCTCCCATAATGATATCTATACTACCTAGTATTGTCATAATATCAGCCAATTTCATTCTTTTAACTAGCTGAGGAAGAATTTGCAAATTGATAAAACCTGGTGGACGAATTTTCCATCTCCAGGGAAAAACACTCTGATCCCCTATTAGAAAAATTCCCAACTCCCCTTTAGGGGCTTCTACTCTCACATAAAGTTCTTGTTTTGACAATTCAAAAGTGGGCGAAGGTTTTTTACTAATAAATCGATAATCAAAATCATTCAATTCGAAATCCCTTGCACTATCAAAGCGGCGTACTTCTAAATTTTCATAAGGACCCCCCGGGATTTGTTCCAGAGCTTGTTGAATAATTTTGATAGATTCTTTCATTTCACTGATTCGGACTAAATAACGCGCTAAAGAATCGCCTTCTTTTTGCCATTGCACTTCCCAATCAAATTCGTCATAAGACTCATAATGATCAACTTTACGAAGATCCCATGGCATTCCGGAAGCTCGTAGCATGGGTCCGGATAAGCCCCAATTTATTGCTTCCTCTCCGCTAATAAAGCCCACCCCTTCAACTCTTTCCAAAAAAATAGGATTCCGTGCAATAAGTTTTTGATATTCAGTAACCCCTGTTACAAAATAATCACAGAAATCCAAACATTTATCTATCCATCCATGAGGTAGATCAGCAGCTACTCCTCCAATACGGAAATAATTATGCATCATTCGCATACCCGTGGCAGCTTCGAATAGATCATATATAAGTTCTCTCTCTCTGAAAATATAGAAAAAAGGAGTCTGCGCACCGATATCCGCCATAAAAGGGCCAAGCCATAACAAATGAGAAGCTATGCGACTCAGTTCCAGCATAATGACTCTAATATAGCTGGCTCTTTTAGGTACTTGAATATTTCCTAATTGTTCTGGTGCATTTACTGTTATTGCTTCTGTAAACATAGTAGCTAAATAATCCCAACGTGTTACATAAGGCAGATATTGTATAATTGTTCGATTTTCTGCAATTTTTTCCATTCCTCTGTGTAAATAACCCAATACAGGTTCACAGTCAATAACAGCCTCACCATCTAGAGTAACGATGAGTCGAAGAACACCATGCATTGATGGGTGTTGAGGACCCATATTGACTATCATGAGATCTTTTCTTGTAGTTGGTACAGTCATATATTTTTTCTCCGATTCCTTATTCCGTGAATTGCTGCAAACGAATTTCAAAATTAATTGGGGTGGGTTTTTATCTCCCGAATATCAAATTTACTAATTAATTCTTTATAACGTACTCTATTTTTCTTTGACAAATAAGATAGTAGCCGTTGACGTTTTCCTAGAATTTGACGTAAACCTCTCTGAGATAAATAATCTTTTCTGTGCAATTCTAAATGTGAAGTAAGTCTCCTTATCTTATTGGTGAAACTAAATATTTGAAATTCAACAGACCCCTTTTTTTCTTCTTGCGAAATAGAAATAACTGAGATAAATGAATTTTTTACCATAAAAAGAATTCTTCTCACTCCCGCTTTTTTTTTTACAAATTGACAAATCTGGGTTTTACCGATCACTAATAATAATACATTTGCGTTTGTTATACACCAAAAGTTCATTTGAATTTTTTTAGATACTTGCTTTTTTTTATCAAATTCGATTACTCAATCCACTTTTCCTTTTTTCGGATATGAATACAAAAACGGGTATGGCTGATCGACTTTGCACTCAAAAAAGAGAAGCAGTTGGACTTAAGATTAAGAAGAGCCTGCCGATTCATTATCCTATCCGAAATGAATTAAGAATCGGCAGGCTCTTCTTAATTCATTTCGGATAGGATAATGTCGTTAAATCCGTATTATTTATGTACCAGAATCTAATATAACATAACACTTTTGTCTATCTCCTTGCCTTCATATACCATATAAGATATGGCATGTGATTCATAAAAAATGGACCATCAAGTAATTCTCAATTGTGGATACATACGGATTCTTGACATACTGAAACGACTACCATTATTGGTATCAAACCAATAGCGATTCATACAAGCTAAATCTTCTAATCGATAATTGGGCCAAAGAAATAATTTAAACTTCATAAATTTCTTTGCATTTATATCAAAACTTTTACCTTTATCCAAAACTTGAAGACAGTTATTTGTACTTGCTTTGTTACCCTTACAAAATGCTAGATCTCTATCCACAACATTTCCATCTCCCGAATTTAAACAAAGTCGAATTCTTAACTCTCTACGACGTCTAGGAGATAAAATATTTTCAATAACAAGTAAATCATTATGATTTTTTTCTCTATTCCCGAGCAACTTTTTGTGTCGAGGAATGGGTTTATAAAAACCCTTCTTATCAACATCAACATTTCTTTTTTCTTGGCTTTTTTGATAACTTTTCATTTTGTGCTTATTTTTAAGTACATGTAAAACCGTTATTGTTTGATACATAATAGATTGCCCATCCCATTTTATTGATAACTTAGCCGGTTCAATAAACAAATATCCCTTTTTTACTAACTCGGCAATAGGTTGAGTATTTGTCAATGGGATTAGCTCTACCCTCAGGTCCTCTCTTTTGATCGAAATTAGAGTAATTTCCGTTGGATTTTGTAGTCTAACCAGTAGAGAAATTACTTTTATATTATCGTATAGTACATTATTCGAATACAAAGGTGAAGGTTCGTCTAATTTTGCTTGAAAAACAGAATTTTTTTTTAGTAAAAGATCTAATTCTGATGTTTTCTTCTTCTTAGGTTCCTTGTCATTTTTGTTAGAATCTTCTTTCAAATCTTTTTGTTGGTTTGAGCCATCTGAGCCAATATTTCCCTGGACTGACTTTTTATTTTCTTCTTTCTTTTTAGTTTCTAATTCAGAATCCTTTTTTTCAATAGCGTTCTCATCTCCATCAAAATTGAAAAGAAGCGAATTGATTGGTATGCTCCATGGTTGAATCTTATATGTATCATAAAGTGACACAAATTCTGGGGGTAAAAACGAGAGTTTCAGAGTGGATGTCTTAGATATCGGATCCATTTTTATTCTTTCTTCATTCATTCCCATCCAGTCAAAAATGTTTTTTGTTCGATTGGCCGCGTTAAGTTGTTTATCAATCGCGAGAGGAAAAGTCTTTTTCTTATCTTTCTTATCTTCTTTATCAATTTTTGGATAAATATTCCGTTTTTTAATATTTTTAAGAATGTTGACCTCAATATCCAGATCGAGCCAGAACTCTATATCCTCCATTTTTGTTTTAAGAGAAAAATCAAAAATTCTCCAATCAAAATATTTTCTCTCCCGATTTCTATGCCTATTGTAGTCTTCTCTTTTTTTTAGAGAACCAGTACCAACTACATCCTCCGACAGATCATATAATTCAAGAGAATATTTCTTGTTTTTATAATTAAAGAGAAGCTCGTTGCCCTCATTTACTTGTAATGGTGATCTAGAAATATATGAACCCTTCTTATCTTCATAATGAATATATTTATGTGATAAACGATCATATTTGTAATTTTTCAATTTTTTATTTAGTACAGGAGCCTTCGCATAATTCTTGTTTTTTTCGTTCTCATAATGAATTAATTGGTCTTTTTTCTGTTTATAAAAATCCAGATTTTGAGAGTTTTTAGTTTGAACCATAGAGCTCTTCTGGATTCTATTTCGCCATTTTTGCGTTTGCGCTACTAGTCGAGACCATTGAGGTTTTGATAAATTGTACTGATAGTGATAACGTCCCCTTAACCAATTTTTCCATTCATTTATTCTCATATTGTGGATTTTCTTATGCCCTGATTTCGAATGAGATATTCCTTGTCTTCTAAAGGAATCTTTTATTTGATCCTTAAGAAAAAGAAGTGTTCCCTGATCCTGATATTGAAGTACAGATTTCCAGTGATACTTGTTAATAATTTGAGTTTGTGATAATTTGTAAAATACGTATGCCTGTGACAAAGAGGCGAGATCGCAAAAAGAATATTCATTATTATTACTACTATTAGAAATAGAAAGTGATTCTTTTATAGTCGAAATAAAACGCATTTTTTTTTGATTTGGTTCATCATTAGGACTGTATTTAACAAAAGTGTTCTTATTTGATTCAAGAAAAACTTTGACATTGATTCTCATACTATTAATGATATATAAAGGGATCTCTATGTATATCCTTTCAATAAACAATTTTACGAAATAGTGCCATTTGCGTATTAATCGGGTATTCCTTCTTTTGAATATTTGCAAAATACCTTTCTGCGGCTCTAATTTCTTATCATCATAACTTGGTTTCTTAGAATTCATTTCGATATCTGGAATTCTAATTATTTTTATAGTTTCTGTTGTGATTGTTTTAATTTGATCTTTGATTGCATTTGTACTATCAGCCATATCAGGTATTTTTTTTGATGTTAGGGAATCATTTATCCAATCCATGGATCTAACTTGATCGAGCGATTCAGTAATAGGATTATTACTTACTATATCATTATCATTTTTTCTATTTATACTTAATTCCCCCCACTCAGATACTGGAATTGTCTTTACTTTTCTAAGTTCTTGGATTTTTCTTTTGATAAATCCAATTATTTTGAAAATCCAACGTATTTGTTTTTTTAAAACCTTTCTAAACCTTTTTGTTCTTTGCTTTAAAATTCTTAGAGCTAGAAAACCTTCCTTTTTCACTTTTTTGAGGTTTGTATCAATTTCTTTCCAAATAGGTTTAAAAAAGGAGGGTTTTTCTCGGTAAGGGCCAAAGGGTCCTTCGGCTTCCATTCCGAAAGGTGTTAAAAAACAAAAATTCCCTTTTTTACCTTTTCCTTTCTTTTTCACCCTTTTTCCTTTCTTTTTCATTGGATCTTTATGATTAGATTCTACTTGAGGTTTGTGCCAAGGTTTTAGATCGAAAGGAAATAGGATCTTTATCTGAATACCATCGTCTAACCAATTTTGGGGGAATTCATTTTCTGATAATGGAATCCCTTCATAAGTACATTTAACATGCATTTCTTTACTCCACGCTTTCCAATCCTCGCGCCACTCGGGACATTGAAATAATAGCATACGGCCAATATTTTTGGCTATTATCAACGAGGGCAGTATTATATATTTTCTAAGAAATGATAGGGTTACTAAAAGCACACCCCTTAGTCGTTGAGCCTCATAAAGTTCGAAAAAGTCTGCCACCTTCTTCTCCTCCACCTCTTCCCTCGGATCTTTTTGCTCTGCTTGCTCCAGCCTTTTTTTCTTTTTTTCTTCTGTATCTTTAGAATGCGAATGAAAAGTTTTGAATTCCACGCATTTACCCACCAAATTTCTGATTCTGAAAAGCAAACTCTGCATTTCGAGGATATCAAAAGAAAAAAAAAAAAACAATTTTCTGTCTTCTTGGCCCAAAAAAAGCGGGGAACGCACATATGGGTGAAACAGTGGAAAAATAGAAATTTTGCGTCGTTGAGCTCGCATGGATCCTTTAATTAAATCGCGATCAAAATCTGGTTCTTCTAGATAGGAAAGCAAAGCAATTTCTTCCGGTTCCTCCTCCTCCTTCTTATCTTCCTTATCCTTAATAGTATTCTTAGGATTTTCAATAGTCCGAGCATTCTTGGCAGTCTTATCTGTCTTATCTTCTTCAGTAGGAGTCTTAATATTCTCGGCAGTCTTATCTGTCTTATCTTCGTCAGTAGTAGTCTTAGGATTTTCGATAGTCCGAGCATTCTCGGCAGTTTTATCTGTCTTATCTTCGTCAGTAGTAGTCTTAGTATTTTTTTCGATAGTCCTAGCATTCGCACCAGTCTCCGTCTCTTTCTCAGTCTCGTTCTCAGTCTCGTTCTCAGTCTCTTTCTCAGTATAAATGACTACGCGTCTTACTTCTGGTGAACAAATATCATAAGCCTGATTTTCCTCTTCTTCATTGTCTTTTGGCTCGTTTTCCAAATCCCCCCAATCCACGTTCAATTTGTATGACCATCGAGGAACCTTTTTTTCGATTTCAAAGTTTTCGATTG